ACAAGAAAATTGTTGATAAAACTCCAAAATGGCATTTTCTTTTGATCCAATTTTTTTTTTCTCCTTATCATTCAGGAAAGACAAAAAAATTTCAGGGTAGCAAACATTCTCGAGAATTTCTCTTAGATTCGAACCCATAGCTGATGATAGAACTAGAATAGATATTTTCTGTTTCCTACTCACACGAGCCCATATCCTTGCTTTTCGATCAATCTCTAATTCTAATCTTCCTCCCCAATCAGATATTATGGTGCCGGTATAGACCGAAATTCCGTTATGGTCCAATTCTGACCGGTAATAGATACCGGGGCTTTGCAATATTTGACTGATCACAATTCTGTATAGTCCATTTACTATAGAAGTTCCCAGGGAATTCATTAGAGGAATGTTTCCAATAAAAATTGTTTGTTCTTGCATATCCCTACGGGTTTTCCAAATTAATCCTGCGGATACGTATAATTCAGAAGAATATGTGAGTGATTCATAGACAGCATCTCTTTCTTTTATCAATGGTTCTACCAATTTATATGTTTCCACAAATAATTGAAATTCAATTTCTTGATCTGTATCTTCAATTTTTGGAAACTTAGAAAGTTCTTCTGTTAAGCCATGATCAATGAACCTACAAAACCCTTCAAATTGTATCTGATTAAACCCAGGTATTGTAGACATTCTCTCATTTCCACCCCCAAGCATTTTTTTTATTTCCCATTTATAAAAAAAATCCCATTATTTGCTTATTCATCATCAAATGGATCGATTTAGCAATGATGGAATTTAGATTATGTTTACTGAATCACATGAAATTTTACCTAACTTGATAGGTGTAATAGATGTAATGCATCAAATACATATGAACGTAGGAATAAAGAGCCTTTGATACTTAAATTGGAATTTGCAACAACTACAAATGAAATACAAAGGAATTGGTAAATTCTATTTAGACTTATGGAGTTTTGTATAGAATATCTATATCAAAACAAAAGTGAGTCCATTTCTACCATTATTATGATATTCCAATCCGATTGGGTACTATAAATAGATTCGGGATTTGATCTGCAGAAACAATATACAATTTTTTTTGTATTTTTTTATTTTCATTTTTAACAACATGTAACTTTTTCGTAGATTCCACTGTTAAAAAAAAATTCGCATAGAAGAGAAATATTTTACCTATACCTATATTTTTTTTAGTAGAATTCGTAGAATCCGATTGAAGTATGTATGAAGACTTGTATTTATTAATATAATAAACATGTGCAGATATATATATAGTTATATATATCTCCTCCTTTATTACAGTTCTATGGGGGACACGTACTCTATCCAATTTTCTATTTAATGATAATGAAAAAAAAAAAATTGTAAAAATGGAATTCTGAACATTTCCTATAAACATCTTATATAGATAAGATACCCAATTAGATTTAGATAATTGTAATCATTTATGTTCTGGGGTTTACATATACTAATAATCGCTATTATAATTTTCATTAAGAAGGATTTTTTTATGGTTATGGAAACGAATCAATACGGATGGATTAGTAATGATTAGTTATGTATCAATTTTTATTTATTTAGGTAAGGTATCAATTTTTGGATTGTTTTCTTATATCATTAGGGAAACCTAATTTTCAATTTTAATCCAAGAATCATTTATGAATTCACAGTCAATAGTTAAAGTTAACGGTTCCCATTTGTCTCCTTAATTTTTGCTTTTGTGACTGAAAATCCACATTTTTTTTTCAATAGAAAAAGAAAGTAAAGTTTTTCGGTTTTTAGTTTTAGATATTGTGTGTTGTAAGATACTATCAATCGAAGAGATAGAGCCAATCCAATATTTTGTATCGTTTTGGCGGCATGGCCGAGCGGTAAGGCGGGGGACTGCAAATCCCTTTTTCCCCAGTTCAAATCCGGGTGTCGCCTCATCAACAAACAAAAGAATGGAAATACTTTCTGCTATTTTGCTGATATAACTTTATCATTTTTTTTCCAGGAGAAGAAAAAAAAAAGCAAGCCTCTTTATATTTGCTTGATTCTAAGCATCGTTGGGGTTCTGTAAAATGCTATACATCCTTGCGTCTAGGTTTCGTTTCAAGAATTTAGTAGAGTAATGAAAAATAATCGTTAAATCTTGATATGATAACCCTTCGACTCCGAATGTGGTGTCTACTGATTGGGTCTTGAATTAGGGAATCGAATTTCATTTTGAGTTACGGAAAGGAGGAAGATACTTTATATATGGACTCATGAAAGTATCTGAGTGCTCGAGCATTCAATCACTATTATATTGAATGGATAATTGGCTTTTTTTTATTTGAATCTTAAAAAAAGGAACTTCTTTCTTTTCGATAAGCTCTAGCATGTAATAGGTCATCCCATCTCCCGATTGTCTCTATGAAACAATCGGGAGACAGTAAAGATTAGATCAAATGAGAAAGGAATAATAGGGGTATGCGATAGATAGTGATCTATGTTGATTGACTATTTTTATACTCATTTTTTAATGTAATGAAATGCAGGACAACAAAAGAAAGACTAGGTCTTATTATTCCTACATGGTACTAACACTCCTTTGATACTTCCAAGAGTTTCTCTGCCTCTTTTATTTGTACTTAATTTTTTCGATTATACTAGAAATCATATAATAACTTGTTATAATTCGATTTTTTGGATTGTTTCATCAATGGTGTTGTGCCCGAATCTCTTTTTGACTATGCGCTAGTGATTCCACTATTATTAGTGAATAATAATTATTAGTGAGCAATTATGGAATAATTCTTTTATATTCATAGAGATAGGGGACATAATTCACATGGATATGGTAAGTCTCGCTTGGGCTGCTTTAATGGTAGTCTTTACATTTTCTCTTTCACTCGTAGTATGGGGAAGAAGTGGACTCTAGAAGTACTACTAATTGAAGAATCAAACTGTATCGATTGTTTTTGGTTTATTTTATAGATCATTCTGCAAAACTTTTTTCTTTGATTTTTTTTGAACAGTAAAAAAAAAAAAAAATAGTTCTGATTATAAGTTTTTAAGTGGATACATACTTTCGACACGAAAGAACATAGACATAGTGGTTGTCCAATGAGATACTCCGCATAATAATCTACTACTTCATAATAAGATAGTACCTCGGGGTAGCCACCCACATATTACGTGCTTACCACTTGTTTTATTTATTATTCTTAGTATTTTAGTTATTTTCAAAATAGGATTTCTGCTTGTTTTATCGAACTCATTTCATATCATGGTTCAAACGTTAAAGATGGGGTTTACTAATTCTTTTCGAAATCCGAAGATAAAAAGTTCCTACGGAACCGAACCCCTGGATCATCTGTCAATTGCTCAATCAATTACTTCTTTTGAATGCTAAAAAAAGGATTAGTGGCCTTTCGATTATTTCATTTCAGATTCATTGGAATCAACATGAATTATGAAGCAAAGAAATAGAATTGGGCCACGATGTATATTATATTAACATTACAGATATGTAATTGATATGATATCTCTATATAAATAGAAAGATATATATTGTAGATTCATCTATATTCAAATTGATCTATATTCAACCTCTATTTTTATAGAGTACAATTTTATACACTTCAATAACAATAAGAGATAGTATGGTAGAAGGATTCATATATTTCTTTCTACCATACTATCGGATCTCATAGAATACTTCTCTCGTAGAATACTGATAATTCTAGTCCGCCAATTTCATTTAAGACGCGAAATTGGAATCCTTGTGATTTTTCTTATCTTCAATCATTGATAAGAACAAAAAAGTCAAGATTAATTCAAATTAATCACTTTGACTGATTGTTTTTACGTATATTATAAGTAAAAAGGCGGTAGGAACTAGAATGAACAGTGCAGTAGCAATAAATGCGAGAATATTTACTTCCATAATCTCATCGTTTCATTTTTTATTCGCAATAACTCGGGATTTAATCCCATAGAGATGATAAATGTTTCGCTTGTAAATTCAATGGGCTGCATTGCATCTCGATGATATCGAATCGTATTAAAATATCATGAATAACAATATCGGAGCTATCAAATCGATTCATCGTCGAGAATTGAATAGTATAACATAGGAAGATCTTTTATCCATACCGAATTCAAACAAAATGGGATTCCTGATGCAATCAAGAATTTCTGTACTTTTTTTTTATTTCTAATTTTTTGCATTCTTTCTTTTCTATAATCTACTGCCCTCTTGTCCAATGCAATTATCTGATGAAGTCTCATCAGACTACCTTTACCCTCACATTGTTTATAAACAAACTCAAGCAAACAATAGCAGCGAAATTCAAAAAAGGAAAAGGAGGTAGGTTCGAACTAAACTCCTTCCTTTTTTTGTACTGATCAAATCTTCTTAAAAAAAAATAATTAAACTAAACTTAAACTTAAACTTTCAAAAATTATTAATTCCCTCACTAAGACAGATAGATGGGGATCCTTGTTTGTATTAATATCCTCTTTCCTTGAATTAGTAGTGGGACGTATATATCAAAAGTTAAGTGTGAAATTTGAATGAGATAGATTATTTCAAATTCAAATTAGTAATTGAATTTACTAATTGAGGTTACACAAAATCGGAGCCTGAACGTATATATTTTGCTTTAAGACGAAAAATTAGATCATAGTTTACTATGTACAATTTTTTTTGTATCGTCCAAATTCCCTTTGTATATGTGCTTCCCGGAAACGTATAGTACTCTATTCCATTACAAAAATCGGGCGTAATCAACTAGACCCAGTACGGTATTCTTTCGAATACGGAATATGATGCTACCAATAATTGCGGTAATTCACATATGGCACATATGGCTTTCTCCCATCAATCAATACTCGTTGAAGAAATGGAAATTTCCATATTTTTTTTTGATGAAAAATGTGGAAAAAAAATAAGAGAGATCCCGTTTGGAATAAAATTAAGTTATGTTATTTGTTCTCTCTTTCACAGGAAAGAAAGAGATGAATTGATGTATTTTTTTTTATTGGATTTGGATCCATCGGGACTGACGGGGCTCGAACCCGCAGCTTCCGCCTTGACAGGGCGGTGCTCTGACCAATTGAACTACAATCCCGGGGAAATCAAGTGTACAATATATGTTGTTGATTTAATTTCCTTCAAACCTTTCTATGTAGATTTTTGATTCGAATTGTCATATTTTACCAGACAGAGACGCGAGTAATAGATTGATATGCGCGGAAACATGTACTTTAGTGAGAGGAGCATGGATTAATAGTCATTTTTTCGTTATTGTCAAATTGATTGATAATCAATCTGTCAATCAATAAAAAAAGAGTTTTTTTTATTCTTTCATATCAAGCATTTCTGTCGAAGGACAAATGGGTTATATCATTTTATGGTGGATCCGCGAATTATTGGGCCGAGCTGGATTTGAACCAGCGTAGACATATTGCCAACGAATTTACAGTCCGTCCCCATTAACCGCTCGGGCATCGACCCGGGAAGAATCAATTCCAAGCTTATTGATAATCCATGATCAACTTCCTTTCGTAGTACCCTACCCCCAGGGGAAGTCGAATCCCCGCTGCCTCCTTGAAAGAGAGATGTCCTGAACCACTAGACGATGGGGGCATACTTGCCCGACTGCCATCATACTATGATCATAGTATGAATAGTTTTTTGAAATTGTCAATATAAATATAATCGACTAATATGATGCAATTCGAAGGATTTTTCTGTCTTTCATTATTCCATAGAATTTTTTGATTTGGGATTTATATTTATGAATCGTTCATTCTAATCACCATTACCCATATAATTCTATATAGAAATTCTTTTATTTGAAATTGAATTGCATTTTTTTTTCTTTATTAAAAAATAAATAATATACATAAATTTTGCAATTTGAATATATAGTTATATTAATTACATTATAGAATATCAAATGAAAATAGTGGTTTAGTAGTGATTAGAAGAAACGTCTAAAAAATGAAAAAACAAAAAGACTAAATATTCGAAAAGAAAAAAAAACTATATTATTATTTTATTTAAATAATACGAAGGCTAGTACCCTTCGGGAAGTGATTGGTTTGCCATATGCTATAAACGGGATTAAACTCAATTTCTCATACTTTCACTCATTGATTCACTCATTGTTAAGATTAGGTTAGGTAGGTATATTTCGATCTCACACTAAGCCAAGAAATTCAAAAACGATAAATTTGGAAATCTGGGGAAGAGAGGGATAGGGATCAACAAGTTATTGAAAATTGTTTTTCTCGCCAAGTCGAATTGCTTTATCAATGATTCGGTGAATGGATCTATATTCAATTCGTGGGTGTACATGTCTCAATCAAATGAATTTCGTTAGGGTGGGGCTCATCAATTTAATTAGGATCGGTCTTATGATGAAACAATTCATTGCATTGATCAAATCCAATATCAATAAACCATTTTACCTATACTCATTAGATAAATCCAATTTTTCGTTCCTGAATGAACGACTATGTGGATAAGATATATTTATGTACATAAATTATTATTTATAATTTATAATAATTATATACACTAGACTCATCGTGGCTAGTGGCTTATTCAGAAATTGAATCAAATAGGCCTTTTTAACTCAGTGGTAGAGTAACGCCATGGTAAGGCGTAAGTCATCGGTTCAAATCCGATAAGGGGCTTTGGCTTTTTTCATAAAACTCCAGCCGTAGTATTCATATTTGATTGAAGGTAGAATAGACGACATATTTTTTTTTTGTAATAAAAAAAGTAAAAACCGTATAATTTCATTCAATTATAAAAAAGTTCTCTTTAATTATAACAAGTTATTATTATAATGAATAATATAATAGTAATTATAGTTAGAAACTCAAAATTGAAAATTATCTAGTGGCACATTTGTTTATTATTTTGATTCTAGAATTTCTAATTCTATAATTTCTATATTCTATAGAATATAGAAATTCTATTATTTTAATAGATTCTATTCTAATCCTTAGAATAGATTCAAATAATCTATCATGATTCTAATGAATCATGATAAGTCGTTTCCTTGAATTCCAAAATATTGTTATTTTCCATTATTCCAATCAATTATAAAGATTCGAAAAAAAAAAAATAAAAAGTAAGTGGACCTAACCCGTTGAATCATGACTATATTCACTATTCTGATATTCAAATTCGATAAGGATTAAATTAGAACAGTGGATCTTTTTTATTTCATTTTCATATTTATTTGGTCCACACACAGGAATCTGTCGATATTTCCGATTAAATCCTCTTGTTTGTAGACGTTCTATAGGAAAAAATTGCTATTTCCCTTTCTCCACAGAGAAACGTTTATTCCAAGTCACAACATATGAGCCGTTTAAAAATATCTTTCTTTGATTCCAAAATAGAAGATAAGATAACAGAGGATAAGATAAATTTCTATCTATATAAGATAAGATATTTTCTATCGATATTAAAATATCGATAGATTATATATCAGATCACGGCTCCATGTGCCA